AAAGTTATATACAAATCACTACCCCCTTTTTTGTATTTCCTTAATTTATTTCCTTAATTTAATTTCGTAGGACGAAGTTCCTTAAAAACCTCTGCCTTCTTTAAAATATCCTGAACAGTTTCTGTAGGTTGAGCCCCTTTTTCAAGGAAATATAAAATAGCAGGAACATTTAAATAAGTTTGATTCTTTATCGGATCATAAAAACCTACTTTCTGAAGATCTTTTCCTTCTCTTCGGGATCGAACATCAATTGCAACGATTCGATAGACGGCTCATTGGGATAGATATAGATGAACAACACCCCCCCTAGAAACGTATAGGAAGCTTTCTCCTCGTACGGCTCGAGAAAAATGAATTAATTCGAAGTTTTGTCTCTCTATGGAATTCTATCTAAGAAATGACAACTGAATCCATAAAATGATCAAAGTAATTAAAGATGTAAGTCGTTTTTTCTTCGCTCTTCCTTAAATTAAAATGAAAAAGAAATCATTCGTATTCTCATAACTCAAGTTGGATAACTTTCAAATAGTTCAAAGAAAAATCTTTCACTAATTTCATTTATTGAGCGGTCTTTCCTCCTTTTTTGTTTGTCTCGTTTAAAATTGGATTATTCAGTCTGATCCAGTTATTAAAGTAAGACAATTTAAAAGGTGTTTCCTTGTTCTGGGATCCTTTATCTTTGTTTTATTTTAAATCATTGGGTTTAAACATTACTTCGGTGCTTTTTAATCCTTTCAAAATGGCAGCAACATACCCTTTTTGCGATTTCTATGAAAAAATCCTACAAGATGATGGATTCCCTCGTGAAACACTTTGGATCGAAAAAATTTGATCAATTGCAATAAATTTTTTAATTTGAAACTTGCTCGAATTGTATTCTTTCGATTTCCATACCTAAGATATATTTACGAAGTTGTTTCAATTTTTTTTATTGATTGGCATTAACCCTAGACCCTTGCCCCGAGAAAGAAATTAATACTTTCTACTCGAGCTCCATCATGGACTATTTACATTCCAAGATAACAAAAAACGAGTAGTTCTAGTGAAACAGAACCAATGATGTCGAGCTAAGAGCACCCTCATTCCTACAAAAAATGGTGGATGTACAAATCCACAACGGATCGTGTCCTTCAAGTCGCACGTTGCTTTCTACCACATCGTTTCAAACGAAGTTTTACCATAACATTCCTCTAAGAACCGGTATGGGATTGATTCAATTATGGAATCATGAATAGTCATTGGTTGGGCTGATGTATAAACGCCATAATCTATAGTATTTTCTATAGCTATAGTATATAGATATAAATAATACTATAATAATACTATAGATATAAATAATACTATAATAATACTATAGATTAGGTGAGATTTGGTGGATAAAGATTTTTCTGAAGAAGTCTTAGTAAGACCCCATCGCTAATATTAATTTGTCTAACATTACATTATAATATTAATTAATAAATATATATATTTTAAATATATATATTTATTTTATATATATATTATTTATTTATATATATTATTTCTATTTATATAAATAATAATCAATAAGACGAATAAACGAATTCTTTTTGATTCTGCATCTTCACGTGACTTAATAAGAGAGAAAGATTCAGCTTCTATTCTAAGAAATGATTAAAACTATTTATCTTTCTAAATTTCGAATAAATTTAGAAAGTTCCCCTTTCGACATCATTATTCCAAGAAAATTTGATAGTTAAAAATAACTTTTAATCCGCTTAGGAAAAAAGATAAGTCTTTTTTTTTTTTTTTTTCATCTGATTGATAAAATCCAAAGAATGGGGAGGGTTTCGTATCGATCAATTCAATCAAATACACTGAGCAATTGTCACCGTTTAGAGATATTGAAATGAACGCCTTTCCATTACTGATTAACTCTTATCTACCCCATTCTATGGGACTGATGCAGCATAAATCAAAAGAAGGGGTGTCCTAGTTTTTTTTTTAGAAATGCAAGCTGTCTAGGCACAAAGCCAAACAAGTCCAGATTAAGTCCAGTTTTTGCTCCTTTTTTTTTCTATTTTAGCCTACCTCATTGATTAAGAATTAAGAGACTTAGTGAATTTAATTATTACCTTTTCTATTTTAGCCTACCTCATTGATTAAGAATTAAGAGACTTAGTGAATTTAATTATTACCAAAAATCTCCTCTTGGCGAAAAGTAAAGAAATCGAAATGGAATCTAATTAGGCTAATTTAGGGGGTAGAGAATACGCGATAGGGAATACGGATTCTTTCGCATCTCGATTCAGTTTTTGAAAAAAAAAAATGATTCATCGAAGAAAAAAATCAGAAACAACAACAATCACATTCCAGCTAACATTTCGATTTTAAACAGAACCAGAACATTGTTAAAAAAGCAATCTATATTGTCAGAGAATATATATGTTCTGGGACGGAAGGATTCGAACCTCCGAATAGCGGGACCAAAACCCGTTGCCTTACCACTTGGCCACGCCCCATTTAGATTTCTATGCGA